TGATCCCTTCTTGAACGGATCATATCGTAAAACAATCTACAAAAACCTTTCTCTTTCAACATTAAATAATACTTTAATAGAAAATCTCATAGAGAAATTTGAGATAAATCGAATTCATGGTATACTTCTTCCAGATGCCGATTATCGAAAATTTGAACTGACAAAAAATAGATTTGAAAAAAAACCATTATCAACAGAAATTTTTCATTTTTTAACTTTCATCAGTAAATTTGTTAGAGAATCAGGATCTCCCAATCTAACCCTGAAAGATCCTTTTTTATTTTCAAAAGGAAGAATAGATTCCGAAAAAGGAACAAAAAGTTTTAAAAATTTTTTAACTCAAACCAATTTTGATGGTCGAAAAATTAGCAGAAAATCGATAAAAAAAATCAGTAAAAAAATACCCCAACGGTCATACAGATTAATTACCGATTTAGAACAACAGTCAGGAGAATATCAAGAAAACGTACCAATAGATCATCAAATTCGTTCAAGAAAGGGCAAACGTGTAGTGATTTTTACTGCTAACAGGGAGAATAGTGATTCTAATATTACCGATACTAATATGCCCGATGAAATAGACGAAGTGGCTTTGATACGTTATTCACAACAATCAGACTTTCGGCGGGGTATAATCAAAGGTTCTATGCGAGCTCAAAGGCGTAAAATAGTTATTTCAGAGTTGTTTCAAGCAAATGCGCACTCCTTCCTTTTTTTTGAAAGACTACAAAAATTCCCTGTTTTTTCTTTTGATATCTCCGCATTGATTAAACTTTTTTTTCAAAATTGGGTGGGTAAGGGAAAAGCATTCAACATAGTAGAGTATGCAAAAGAACAAACAAAAAGAGAAGAAAAAAAAGAAAAGAACAAAAGAAAAGAAAAAGTGCGAATAGAGATAGCAGAGGCCTGGGATAGCATTCCACTTGCGCAAGTAGTAAGAGGTTGTATGTTACTAACTCAATCTATTTTTAGAAAAAGTATTCTATTACCTTTATTAATAATTACAAAAAATATTGGCCGTATACTCCTATTCGAACTTCCTGAATGGGCTGAGGATTTCCAGGAATGGAATAGAGAGATACATCTTAAATGTACCTATAATGGTGTTCCATTATCCGAAACAGAATTTCCCAAAAATTGGTTGACAGATGGTATTCAGATAAAAATATTGTTTCCTTTCTGTCTGAAACCTTGGCACAAATCCAAACTACAATCCTCTCAGAAAGATCTAATGGAAAAGAAAAAAGAAAAAGATGATTTTTGTTTTTTAACAATTTGGGGAATGGAAGCGGAACTTCCTTTTGGTCCGCCCCGAAAACGTCCTTCTTTTTTTAAACCAATTTTTAAGGAATTCAAAAAAAAAATTGCAAAATTTAAAAAGAAGTATTTTCTAGTTCTAACAGTTTTCAAAGAAAAAACAAAATTACTTCAAAAGGTTTCAAAAGAAATCAAAAAATGGTTTATCGGAAGTATTTTTTTTCTAAAAAAAATAATAAAAGAACTTTCAAAAGTAAATCCAATTCTATTGTTTAGATTAAGAGAAGTAGAAGTATATAAATTGAAAGAACTTAAAGAAGAAAAAGATTCCATGAGAAGCAATGAGATGATTCACAAATCATTTAGTCAAATTGCATCTCCGAGTTGGACAAATTCTCGATTGACAGAAAAAAAAATGAAAGATCTCACCGATAGAACAAGTACAATCCGAAATCAAATAGAAAGAATCTCAAAAGAGAAAAAAAAAGTAACTACAAGAATAAAAAACCTTAGTCCTAACAAAACAAGTTATAATGCTAAAAGATTTGCAAAATGGCAAATATTAAAAAGAAGAAATCCTCGATTAATCCGTAAATTACCCTCCCTTTTAAAAATTTTCATTGAAAAAATCTATACAGATATATTTGTATCTATCGTTAATATTCCCAGAATAAATACAGAACTTTTTCTTAAATTAACAAAAAAATTTATTGATAACAATAATCAAAGAAAACAAGCAAAAATTAATACAAAAAAGAAAACTTCAATTTCGCTTATTTCGGCTATAAAAAAGTCACTTGATAAGATCAGTAATATTAAAGAAAATTCACGTATTTTTTATGACTTATCCTACATGTCACAAACATATGTATTTTACAAATTATCACAAATCCAAATTAGTAACTCGGTAAGATCTGTTGTTCAATATCAAAGAATACACCCTTTTCTTAAGTCTAAAATAAAGGATTCTTTTGAAAGACAAGGAATGGTTCATTCGAAATTAGCAAATAAGAAACTTCCGGGCTATGAAACAGATCAATGGAAAAACTGGTTAAAAGGGCATTTTCAGTACCATTTATCTCAGATCAGATGGTCTAAATTAATACCAGAAAAATGGCGAAATAGAGTTCGCCAGCGTTGTATAGACAAAAAGACAAATTTAAGCAAGCAGCATTCATATGAAAAAGACCTATTAGTTGGTTCCAAAAAGCAATCTGAAGTATATTTATTATATACTGAAAAAGATAATTTTCGAAAATACTATAGATATAATCTTTTATCATATAAATTTATTAATTATAAAAATAAAACGGAATGCTTTTTTTATAGACCTCCCTTTCAAGGAAATAAGAAGCAAGAAATTTCTTATACTTCTAACAGGTCGAAAAAAGACTTTTTTGATATACGGAGGAACATCCCTATTCCAAATGATCTAGGGCAGGTTGATATTCCATATATGGAAAAACCAGCTGATAGAAAATATTTTGATTGGAAAATTTTCAATTTTTATCTTAGACAAAAAGTCGATATTGATATTGAGGCCTGGATCCTAATTGATACCAATAGGTATCAAAATGCGAACATTCGTACTAACAACTCTCCAATAATTTCTAAAAAAAATATTTTATATCTTATGATTCCAGAAACCAATTCACAAAATCTACACAAAAGATTTTTTGATTGGATGGGAATGAATGAAAAAAGGCTAAAGCGTTCTATATCGAATCTGGAATTTTGGCTCTTCCCAGAATTTGTGTTACTTTATAAGGCATATAAAATGAAACCTTGGTTTATACCAAGCAAATTACTTCTTTTAAATTTAAATAGTAGTAAAAATATTAATGAAAAGAAAAGGATAAATTTGTTGATAGCATCGAATAAAAAGCATCGAAATGAAGAACAAAAAGAACCCATAAGCCAAGGAGATCGCGAATCCGTTTTCTCACAACAAAAAGATATTGAAGAAAATTATGCAAGCTCGGACATGAAAAAAGCGAAAAAGAAAAAACAATACAAAAGCAATACAGAAGCAGAACTAGATTTCTTCCTGAAACATTATTTGCTTTTTCAATTAAGATGGGACGCAACTTTGAATCAAAGAATGATCAATAATATCAAGATCTATTGTCTCCTGCTTAGACTGATAGATCCAAGAAAAATTACTATATCCTCGATTCAAAAGAGAGCAATGAGTTTGGATATAATGTTGATTCAAAAGAATTTGACTCTCTCAGAATTGATGAAGAAAGGAGTATTGATTGTAGAACCACTTCGTCTGTCTGGCAAAAAAGACGGACAATTCATTATGTACCAAACCATAGGTATTTCGCTGCTTCATAAGAGCAAGCATCAAATTAATCAAAAATATCAAGAGCAAAGATATGTTTCTAAGAAAAATTTGGATGAAACTATTTTACCACATCAAAGAATAACCAAAAATAGAGACAAAAAGCATTTTAATTTACTTGTTCCGGAAAATGTTTTATCGTTTAAACGTCGTAGAAAAGTGAGAATTCTAATTTGTTTCAATTCAAAGAATATAAATTATATAGATAGAAATATAGTATTTTGGAATGAAACGAACGTAACAAACAGCAGCCAAGTTTCACATGAAAATAACCATCTTGATAGAGAGAAAAATAAATTAATGAAATTAAAGCTCTTTCTTTGGCCTAATTATCGATTAGAAGATTTAGCTTGTATGAATCGTTATTGGTTTGATACCAATAATGGCAGTCGTTTCAGTATGTTAAGGATACATCTGTATCCGCGATTGAAATTTTGTGAATAATACATTTTTCTATATATCCTAGATCCTATTTCTATATACCCTAGAATAGAAAATAGAATTTCTAGGGTATATCAAAGTAAACACATATACAGACCATCCGCTTTTATTGTCTCACATCTCGTTCTAGTATCCAATATGAAATTACTTTGAATAATATCTCAATTAGATCTCGAAATGAATTAACAGAAACTTATGAATTTTAGGTCTAAATTCTTCCATGTGAAAATGTACCAATTGTTTTCTATTCCTATCTAAATAGAATTTCAAATTCGATTGATTGGTTTGAATTCAGAAAATTAGGAGTTACTTACATTAAATTATTGTATATACCACATACAAATTAATAGCATTATTATTACTGATCGGTAAAATCCATATCTGTACAAGGAAAAAGGAGCATTTTTTTATGGTAAAAAATTCCGTAATTTCGATTATTTCTCAAAAAGAAAACGAAGAAAATAGAGGGTCTGTTGAATTTCAAGTATTCAGTTTCACCACTAAGATAAGGAGACTTACTTCACATTTGGAATTGCACAAAAAAGACTTTTCATCTCAGAGAGGTTTGCGCAAAATTTTGGGAAAACGTCAACGACTACTAGCCTATTTGTCAAAAAGAAGTAGAGGACGCTATAAAGAATTAATTGATGAGTTGGATATTCGAGAAATAAAAACACGTTAATTTGAAGCATGATACTTTTTGATGAGCTTAGTCATTTAAGTGGGAATGAACTTCTTTTTACTTTCAGAAATGCATGGAAGACTGACTCGGTAAAAACTTATGATTACACCAATTCCAAGAAACGACCTTATGATAGTGAATATGGGGCCTCACCACCCATCAATGCATGGTGTTCTTCGACTGATCGTTACTCTCGACGGTGAAGATGTTATTGACTGTGAACCTATATTAGGTTATTTACATAGAGGAATGGAGAAAATTGCGGAAAATCGAACAATTATACAATATTTGCCTTATGTAACACGTTGGGATTATTTAGCTACCATGTTTACAGAAGCAATAACCGTAAATGGACCCGAACAGCTAGGCAATATTCAAGTACCTAAAAGGGCTAGCTATATTAGAGCTATTATGCTGGAGTTGAGTCGTATCGCTTCCCATTTGTTATGGCTTGGTCCTTTTATGGCAGATATTGGAGCACAGACCCCTTTTTTCTATATTTTTCGAGAACGAGAATTAATATATGACCTATTTGAAGCTGCTACCGGTATGCGCATGATGCATAATTATTTTCGTATCGGAGGAATTGCTGCTGATCTACCTTATGGCTGGGTAGATAAATGTTTGGATTTTTGCGATTATTTTTTAACTGGGGTTGCTGAATATCAAAAGCTTATTACACGAAATCCTATTTTTTTAGAACGAGTTGAAGGCGTAGGTATTATTGGTGGAGAAGAAGCACTAAATTGGGGTTTATCGGGGCCAATGCTACGAGCTTCGGGAATACAATGGGATCTTCGTAAAGTTGATCGTTATGAGTGTTATGACGAATTTGATTGGGAGATTCAATGGCAAAACGAAGGTGATTCATTAGCTCGTTATTTAGTACGAATCGGTGAAATGAGAGAATCCATAAAAATAATCCAACAAGCCTTGGAAGGAATTCCAGGGGGGCCCTATGAGAATTTAGAAAGCCGGCGCTTTGATAGAATAAAAGACCCTGAATGGAATGATTTTGAATATCGATTTATTAGTAAAAAGCCTTCTCCCACTTTTGAATTATCCAAGCAAGAACTTTATGTAAGAGTCGAAGCACCAAAAGGAGAATTGGGAATTTTTCTGATCGGAGATCAGAGTGTTTTTCCTTGGAGATGGAAAATCCGACCGCCGGGGTTTATCAACTTGCAAATTCTTCCGCAGTTAGTTAAAAGAATGAAATTGGCTGATATTATGACGATACTAGGTAGTATAGATATCATTATGGGAGAAGTTGATCGTTGAAATGATAATTGATATAATAGAAATAGAAGCTATCCATTCTTTTTCCAGATTGGAAGCCTTAAAAGAAGTTTATGGGATCATATGGATGCTTGTCCCTATTTTCATTCTTGTATTAGGAATCACACTGGGTGTTTTAGTAATTGTTTGGTTAGAAAGAGAAATATCCGCAGGGATACAGCAACGTATTGGACCCGAATACGCGGGGCCTTTGGGAATTCTTCAAGCTTTAGCCGATGGTACAAAACTACTTTTCAAAGAAAATATTCTTCCATCTAGAGGAGATACTCGTTTATTCAGTATTGGTCCATCCATAGCAGTCATATCCATTTTACTAAGTTATTCAATAATTCCTTTTAGCTATCACTTTATTCTAGCTGATCTTAGTATTGGTGTTTTTTTATGGATCGCCATTTCAAGTCTTGCTCCCGTTGGATTGCTTATGTCAGGATATGGATCAAATAATAAATATTCCTTTTTAGGTGGATTAAGGGCTGCTGCTCAATCAATTAGTTATGAAATACCATTAACTCTATGTGTATTATCAATATCTCTACGTGTGATTCGGTGAGACATAAAAATTCCCCCATTTCTTTTCTTTCTAACAAGAAAGTCAAACGGTTTGAATATCGATTTTTTATTCATCATTGGATTGATGAATTAAACCAGATAGTTATATGAGTGAAATAAAACGGCTTAAAAATTTGCTGTTAAAAGAATGAAATCTCATTTCCTACGTACAAGAATTAAGTGAAAGTAAACATAAGCAGTCAAGGCTGTTTACCCCGAGATTTGCTGATTAGTCATCATGGCTTGAAGCGGGTTTAAAAGATCAATTGTATGGGTTTTTTCTATACTATTACCATAGCATAGATATATTATCTTAATGAAAGATTAAAAAAAACGAGTGGATGGTTAGGAAGACCAAGATACACAAAGGATTAGTAATGGAGATTCTGAAAATTATCCATATAGGATATTTTTGTTATAGAAAAATAATTCGAATTGGGGCTTTAAGTTGGTAGAAATTATTAAGAAGTACCTCCCCATGATTTCGACCCAGAGTATGTTCCTGTCCACCAATTAAGTAAATAACTATCAAAACGAAGAAATCTTTTACTTTTTATAATGCGAATAATACCTCTTTTCTGAGAAAGGAGAATAGGAACGAAATCCAATTCTTGTTATGTAATGCCTAAATTCTTTTTCATAATCGAAAACGAGAAGTTGAAATATCTATGGTATATTCCTCTAAAAAGTCTTTTTTTTCATTCAAGGATAAGTTTTTAATAAAAAAAGAAAAATGAAAATTCTTAAAATATGAGATAAATTCCGAAGCATTTTTTTATTATAATTAGAAATATAGCAGACAGAATTCCATTAGTCTAATTCTAGGCCTTAGGCTAAGAGTTTTATTTTCTATCTATCCTACAAACACATCAAGATAAATAATGTTGAAAGGCTCTTAGATTTATTTGTGACCTATGAGGAGCCGTATGAGGTGAAAATCTCATGTACGGTTCTGTAATAGCGATGAAAGCAGTGATGTTATTGTCGACTATGATTATCTAACAGTTTAAGTACAGTTGATATAGTTGAAACACAATCTAAATACGGTTTTTGGGGATGGAATTTGTGGCGTCAACCTATAGGGTTTATCATTTTTCTAATTTCTTCTCTAGCCGAGTGTGAGAGATTACCTTTTGATTTACCAGAAGCAGAAGAAGAATTAGTAGCTGGTTATCAAACCGAATATTCAGGTATAAAATTTGGCTTATTTTATGTAGCTTCGTATCTAAATCTACTAATTTCTTCATTATTTGTAACAGTTCTTTACTTGGGGGGGTGGAATCTTTCTATTCCAAACCTATTTTGTCCTGAGTTATTTAACATAAATCAAAGAGGGAAAGTTTTTGGAACAATAATCAGTATTTTTATTACACTGGCTAAAACTTATTTGTTCTTATTCCTTTCTATTGCAACAAGATGGACTTTACCAAGACTGAGAATGGACCAACTATTAAATCTTGGATGGAAATTTCTTTTACCTATTTCTTTGGGTAATCTATTATTAACGACTTCGTTCCAACTTCTTTCACTGTAAAGGAATAGAATATTCTATTCTTAATAACTTGTCTCAAACAAGAGAAAGAAACGAGTAAATTTATTTAGAGATATTCTGACATGTTCCCTATGCTAACTCGGTTCTTGAACTCTGGTCAACAAACAATACGAGCTGCCAGATACATTGGTCAAGGTTTCGTGATTACCTTGTCCCATGCGAATCGTTTACCTGTAACTATTCAATACCCCTACGAAAAATTGATTACATCAGAACGTTTCCGAGGCCGAATCCACTTTGAATTTGATAAATGCATTGCTTGTGAAGTATGTGTTCGTGTATGTCCTATAGATTTACCCGTTGTAGATTGGAAATTGCAAACAGATATTCGAAAGAAACGATTACTTAATTACAGTATTGATTTTGGAATTTGTATATTTTGTGGTAATTGTGTTGAGTATTGTCCAACAAATTGTTTATCAATGTCCGAAGAATATGAGCTTTCTACTTATAATCGTCATGAATTGAATTATAATCAAATTGCTTTAGGTCGGTTACCGGTATCAATAATTGAAGATTACACAATTCGCACAATTTCTTCGAATTTACCTCAACTCAACAATGTATAAAACTCTCAATTCACAAAACATTTACAAATTCAAAAAAAAAAAGCTTTTGCCATTTTTTGGAGTTAAAGGAATGAGGTTTTTACTTGGTCAATACAAAAGAAAGATTCGTTGGTGAGGGTTGCGGCTTGATTTTCATTTAAAACGAGTTTCTATTCGAATAATATAAAATATAAAGATAAAGTTTTAACCTTTGCTTTCGAAACTCAAAAAAAGGAGTCCTGTATTTACATCAATCCAAATCATCCCCATTCATTGAAATTTAATTCAATTAAGAAGTATGTTAAAATAAAAAAAAAAGGATAACTTCTTTTTTCCTGGTCAGGTCAACAAAGACATGAAATATTTCGATTTTTTTTATAAAATCAAATGGATTTACCCGGACCAATACATGATTTTCTTTTAGTCTTTCTAGGATCGGGTCTTATATTAGGAAGTCTGGCAGTAGTATTACTTCCGAATCCAATTTATTCGGCCTTTTCCTTGGGATTGGTTCTGTTTTGTATATCCTTATTCTATATTCTATCGAACTCATATTTTGTAGCTGCTGCGCAGCTCCTTATTTATGTAGGAGCTATAAATGTTTTAATAATTTTTGCTGTGATGTTTATGAATGGTTCAGAATATTACAAAGATTTTCATCTTTGGACCGTTGGAGATGGGGTTACTTCAATGATTTGTACAAGTCTTTTTATTTCACTAATTACTACTATTCCAGATACGGCCTGGTATGGCATCAGCTGGACTACAAAATCAAATCATATTTTAGAACAAGATTTGATAAGTAATAGCCAACAAATTGGAATTCATTTAGCAACCGATTTTTTTCTTCCATTTGAACTCATTTCAATAATCCTTTTAGTAGCTTTAATAGGTGCTATTTCGATAGCTCGTCAATAAGAAATCAACAAGTAATTCAAATAGAATTAACTAACACAAAAGTTAGAATTCGTTAATTTAATTTGAATTACTTTTTTTTTAATCGAATAGAAAGGCTTTCGTTTTATATCGATCTATTACTAATCTATTTCCCTGTTTCATATTTGTTAGAATCGAATCTATTCAATTATTGTTCAGATTAAAACAAATCCAAATTGATAAGGAGTTGATTAATGATGCTCGAGCATATACTTGTTTTGAGTGCCTATTTATTTTCTGTTGGTATCTATGGATTGATCACAAGTCGAAATATGGTTAGAGCCCTTATGTGCCTTGAACTTCTATTAAATTCAGTTAATATAAATTTTGTAACATTTTCTGATATTTTTGATAATCGTCAATTAAGAGGAGACATTTTTTCCATTTTTGTTATAACTATTGCAGCCGCTGAAGCAGCTATTGGACCGGCTATTGTTTCATCAATTTATCGTAACAAAAAATCAACTCGTATTAACCAATCAAACTTATTGAATAAATAGTATTCATTATATCAGTGGAAATTTGAATATTTAGAAAAAAGTTCAAATTAATAGGTTTGAGACGGGTAAGGTATGATCGTGGTTGCAAAAACACAAGAAATCAAAGTATTTTGGTCCTTTTTCATAAAGAAATTAGGAAGTAAATTGATTATGATCACTCATTGATTCGTCCGGTATCTAACTTATAGGATTCATTTATAAGTTAGTTTTCTAGATCGAAAATTTATGACGTTCAAAATGTATAGACCCAATGTCACATTCAGTAAAGATTTATGATACATGTATAGGATGTACCCAATGTGTCCGGGCGTGCCCCACCGATGTATTAGAAATGATACCTTGGGATGGATGTAAAGCTAAACAAATTGCTTCTGCCCCAAGGACCGAAGACTGCGTTGGTTGTAAGAGGTGTGAATCCGCGTGTCCAACGGATTTTTTGAGTGTTCGTGTTTATTTATGGCATGAAACAACTCGGAGTATGGGTCTAGCTTATTGATACATTCCATAAAACTCTACTTGAATCCATTTTTCTTTTTTTTTTACCGACAAAATCCGTGCTCAAAATAAAATTCAATTGAGCACGGATTTTTCTGGCCCAAGTGTATCTTGTCTTTACCACGAACCATTTTCCTTGTTTAACAATAATTGCGGTTTTGCCAATATTTGCAGGTTGCTTAATTTTTTTTCTTCCACATAGGGGAAATAGAGTAATCCGGTGGTATACTATATGTATATGCATCTTAGAGCTTCTTCTAACGACTTATGCATTTTGCTATCATTTTCAATCAGACGACCCATTAATCCAACTAACGGAGGATTATAAATGGATCCTTTTTTTGGATTTTCATTGGAGATTAGGAATAGATGGACTCTCTATAGGACCCATTTTACTAACGGGGTTCATCACTACTTTAGCTACTTTAGCGGCTTGGCCGGTTACTCGAGATTCTCGATTATTTCATTTCCTGATGTTAGCAATGTACAGTGGACAAATAGGATTATTTTCTTCTCGAGATCTTTTCCTTTTTTTTCTCATGTGGGAGTTAGAATTAATTCCCGTTTATCTACTTGTATCCATGTGGGGAGGAAAAAAACGTCTGTATTCGGCTACAAAATTTATTTTGTACACGGCAGGGGGTTCTATTTTTCTTTTAATGGGAGTTCTGGGCGTCGGCTTATATAGTTCTACTGAACCAACATTAAATTTTGAAATATTGGCTAATCAGTCCTATCCTGTGGCCTTGGAAATATTCTTTTATATTGGATTTTTTCTTGCTTTTGCTGTCAAATTACCAATCATACCCCTACATACATGGTTACCAGATACCCACGGAGAAGCGCATTATAGTACTTGTATGCTTCTAGCCGGAATCTTATTAAAAATGGGAGCGTATGGATTAGTTCGGATCAATATGGAATTATTTCCTCACGCTCATTCGCTATTTTCTCCTTGGTTGATAATAGTGGGCGCAATGCAAATAATCTATGCAGCTTCAACATCTCTGGGTCAACGGAATTTAAAAAAAAGAATAGCCTATTCCTCTGTATCTCATATGGGTTTTATAATTATAGGAATTGGTTCTATTACGGATATCGGGCTCAACGGAGCCCTTTTACAAATAATCTCTCATGGATTTATCGGTGCTGCACTTTTTTTCTTGTCCGGAACAACTTATGATAGAATACGCCTTCTTTATCTTGATGAAATGGGTGGAATAGCTATCCCAATGCCAAAAATGTTCACGATGTTCAGTAGTTTTTCGATGGCCTCCCTCGCATTACCAGGTATGAGTGGTTTTGTTGCCGAATTACTAGTCTTTTTTGGATTAGTTACTAGTCCAAAATTTCTTTTAATAACAAAAATCGTAATTACTTTTGTAATGGCAATTGGAATGATATTAACCCCTATTTATTTATTATCTATGTTACGCCAGATGTTCTATGGATACAAGATATTTAACGGCCCAAACTCTTATTTTTTTGATTCTGGGCCGCGAGAATTTTTTCTTTCAATCTCTATTTTTTTACCCGTACTCGGTATTGGTATATACCCAGATTTCGTTCTTTCACTATCAGTTGAAAAGGTTGAAGTTATCCTATCTAATTCTTTTTATAGATCGTTTTTTTATTGATAAAAAAACGAAAAAAAAAAAAAGATCTTATTGTTTACAAAAAGGTTCGTTGTACAATGAAAAAAGAAAAAAAGAAGGCTTTTTCTTCTCTTGGGTTAAGTAAAAAAAAATGAATTTGAACTAGCAAGAGTCTCGCGAATCAAAGTCACGGGGCTCTCGTTAGTTCACACAAAGTGATATTCATATGTGTTGTATGCTTTTCTATTCCTATTCGTAAGTAGTAAGAACTCCTTTTTGAATTTAATTAGATGTTAATGTAAATGAACCATAACTATGTAATCCTATTGCTAATAGATTTACTCCAAAATAGCATATCCAAATTATAAGAAACCCAATAAACGCTACAATTGCTGAATTTGTACCCTTCCATTTTATATTTGTTTGAGTATGTAAATAAATTGCAAATATGATCCAAGTAATAAAGGCCCAAGTTTCTTTTGGGTCCCAACTCCAATAGGATCCCCATGCTTCGTTAGCCCATACTGCTCCAGAAAGAATTCCTATCGTTAAAAAGAGAAATCCTAGACTAATAATCCGATAACTCCAATAATCCAATTGTTGAATCAATTGCGACTTATAATAATTTATTGGAGAAAAAAAAGAAGTTTTTTGTAAAACATTTTTTCCTTTTCCTTCATTCATGTATTCGACTTTACCAAGTAAAAATGACTCGTTTAAATTTAATAAACAATTATTCGTAGAAAAAAATCTTCTATTTTTTCTAACTGTAATGACTAGAAGTGATACTGATAATAATGATCCACATAAAAGGGCCACATATCCTAATAGCATCATACTTACATGCATTATTAACCACTCGGACTGAAGAGCGGGTACTAATAGGGTGGATTCGTGTATTTCAGTTAAAAGACCTGAGGTAGCAAAGCCCTGTGAAAAAAGAGCACTTGGACTAATTATTGTGTTTAGAAGATTTTTATCTTTTTTGAAATATGGAAGGATATAAATAAAAGAAAAACTCCACGAAAGGAAGATTAAGGATTCATATAAATCACTTAGTGGAAAATGTTTTGAATAAATCCAACGAGAAATTAATAATCCTGTTATACACAAAAAGATCATTATCATGCCCTTTTCGGATGAATCATATAGTTTTACGATTTCATCGACAAAAAAGGTTATCAAATTAATTGTAATTAGAATTGAAACAGCCGAAAAAGAAATATGAGTTAATATATGCTCTAAAGTTGAAAATATCATAAAAAAAGTTCCTTAATTATAAAATCGAAATCGGAAATTTAATTCATTATTATTCATTATAGGATCTATTTTATTTTTTTCGGAGATGAAATGTCATGCCGCTACTCGGACTCGAACCGAGATGCTCTAGCACTGCTTCCTAAGAGCAGCGTGTCTACCAATTTCACCATAGCGGCCTGTCTTGACTTTATAATAGCCTATGAATAAGAAATCGTCTAGATTTAAGAATGCAATATTTTGCAGGAAAGATTCAAATCGATGAATACCAATTTCTTCAAATATGTACTTGAAGGTTCATTGTTTTAGTTTAGGTTTTTATTGTGGATTTTAGACTCTTCTCGACCGTAACTCTTTTAAAACCAGCAAGTTTTACTATGAATTAAGCTTCCCCAAAAAAAATATTTTAGATTATTCAAAATTCACACATATTTATCCAGAATATTTTCATTAAGTGTTTTTGCGTGAATTGATGGCGAAAGATATATCGGCTCTATATAAGAATTTATAGAAATTCAAAAGTAAGAAAGTTGTACAAAAAATATTAAATATTTGTTAAATATTATAGTACAAATAGGTTGATGGGAAAAAAAGACTCCCGTCCTGGAAATAAAATATACGAAAATTTAAATCGAGTATCTTGTGTTTTTTTTGTTAAAAAACTTTGTTTGAATTCGGTCAAAGTAAACAGAAGAATTCCATTTCCTATTGATTAATTCACCAGGAAATGGAATTGGGGAATTTTTTTTTGGAAATGGAAGGATTCCATTTTTGAGTCAGGTCGATTTATATTGTTGTAAGGTTTTCCGCTTTATTTCTTAATAACTTATTTTTTTATTTTATTTGTTTGTCGCACAAAAAAACTTTTTGAAGTCCCATTAGAAAGAGATTTCCCCAAAGAAAATGCTTTTAACGCCGCCCAATAGCCTTTCCTTTTCCAAAAATTTTTACGAATACGCTTTTTTGATGCAGAAGTACGTTTTTTTGGAACTGCCATTTAAATAAAAATTAAGAGATTACTCGTTGGTATAGCTGGATGTGAAAGACATCTATTTTTCAAAAAAAATCTGCGCTTTTCTAGATAATTTTTTTCTAAAATTCTAAAAGAATAGACTATGGACCCTATGGTAAAATCGCATAAAATTTTTCTAAAAAAAAAGAAGAATATTTTGAGTAACTTGTCCAAATTTGACTTGAATTTTCTAATTAGAAGGAGACTCATAATTAATCTTTGTCTTTCAGATCATTTGACCAATTGGAACTTCTTGATTTGAATATTTGAAATATTTAGAAGAAATTCAGAAAGAATAAGTAAAAAGAAATAAAAATGAAAAAAAAAAAAAGATATTTTTATATTTAAGTTAGTGCACATTTTCATTTTTTTATTGACTCCTTTCAAAAGAAGTAAAATCCGATAAATCGGAAACAATTAATCACCAATTTTAATTTTCTTATGCAACAAATATATCAATATGGGTGGATTTTACCTTTCGTTCCACTTCCAGTTCCTATGTTAATAGGAGTGGGACTTCTTCTTTTTCC